GCTGTGAAAAAGGCATGTCTCTTATGATCCAGTTTGTGGGTTGGTTTGAAATGGTTTCGAACGTAGTAGCGAGCCTCCTTTTCTCACTGGCCAGAATACACTTAACTTAGTTAGCACCACAAGCGCGCAGAATCAAATAACAATTCCTTTAACCCCGTGGTGGCATTTCAGCCAGTCGATACGGAAGTGAGCTAGACTGTCTCATGTCAAAGCGGATAGTCTTTTATGACTAGTAGACTAAAAAAAAGGGTGCTTGCTATGCATCTGCCCCGGAAGGATATGCCTACTATGGCAGGAAGGGGCAAAACGGCTAAGGATTTTTGTGGGTGGGCCAGAGGCTTCGGTTTTAGCTTATTTGAAAGTCAAGTCTAAAGTAGGCCTCTCTTCTCGTGAAAGGGAGCTAGCGGTACCGGAAAAACTTCCTTCACTTCAGGCTAGCTACAATTGGCATATCCACCACTGGAATCATTCTAGACTTTTTACAGCAAGAGAAAGCAAGCAAGAAAACGACACTAAACAAGCAATAATACTGAAGAACCCACGGCTTAGGCCTATAGGCGGGAATCCATAGCTATAGGGGGAGCCTGTCTCACTGGGAGTCAGTTACAACAAGATTGAAACTAGAACTGCGGAACGGACTGAACCAAAGGCTCTTCCCGGGAAGCGACTAGTTAGTTGAGAACCCTCTGCTTCTGACCCACGTAAGTTGCATGGTCACCTTCCTCATCCCCTGAATGAACTCCTGCAACTGATCTCCCACTCGGGAAGTTCAACTAAAGGCAAGGCAAGATCAAGTTCTTCGTAAGACCAGCGCCTCGCTTAACATAAGCAAGCTAATCCATATTCAACAAAGGCAGATTTCGAAAGGACGACTGAAGGAGAGCTGCTTGTTGCTCCTTTCCCTTATGGTAGAGCTCCTTTACGCGACTATCCTTCTTAGTCGAAGTCAGCAAACTCCATCCCCTTTCGAGAGGACTTTCAATCCTATCCTTCTGCTGAAACAACAACAAGTGACGAAAGCCCGTGAAAAAGGCCCCTTTCCGTGCGTGATCAGAGGATTCGATTCCATCGGCTGGCTATACGCTTTACACATCGTCTTATGTGCTACCTTCGGTCAGGGTTGGTTCCCTTCTGCGGCATCGGAATCAGAGGACAGATTTCTCGTAACATCCGAATCAGGGGCGACTATTGGCTTTATAAAGTCCCTTTCAACCCCGCCAACCTTCTTTCGTCAAATAGGAGGGTTCGCCCAACATGGGGATTGTCCTTTCCTCTTTCGCTTTTTAATGACTGAACCTGGACTCCTACGGTCTTTGTAAAGAGGTTTTTTCATTTTTTATGAGGTAAAGTGGAGGCAAGGCTAAAGGTTTTTCTAAGGTACCCGAACGGTTTGTTGAGCTAAGGGCGGTAAAGGGACGAAGTAACTTGACCGCCCTCGGACATAGCATAGCATAGGATTGAAAGCCTTGCCAAGGGCGGCGGGTGGGGTAGGACTGATTTTGAAGCCGTTACGCGCTAGCCCTGTCTTTGTGCGTGCCACGCTGCGCCACATCTTTTTTTGTTGGGTTGTGCCCTTCCTTAGCTGCTTGAGTGCGATAGGGATGCTGGCTGAGCTGCTTTTCATCATTCTACTGTGCCGGTGCCCAAAGCTCGGGTAGACTGCGATGTCTGCCCCTAATTACTAAAAGGGAAGGGCTTTCCAGAGCTAGTCAATCGGACTATTACCGACTGACTGATGGACTTGGTCTTATTTAAGAAAAACTTGTTAACTTGGTATTCTCAGTGTCGGCGAAGCCTCAATACCAAGGAGAAGAAAAATGAACAAGATGAATGAAAAACATAGAAAAGACTCCTAAAAAAAGAAGAGAATTCATTGAACCGATGGGAATGAATCAAGTCCTATCCTTGTCTGCCAACCGAGCCACCTGTCCTCCACCTGACTGACTAGCTTATTCCATATACCGACGGCTACGAAAACATGGACTAAGCTTTGCTTATGACCACGCTTGTTGACCATGCATGTGTTTGATCCCCTCGACCAGACCTTGCCCGAGGTCACCGAAGTACGCGAGCTGAGCTTAGCCCTCTTCCCATTAGACTTCTTCTTTAGGGACGGACGGACCTAGTTCTTAATGTTAACCGAGCCAAGCCAACAGCCCTATTCTATTGGCTTAAGATTCGTGAGAAAGAGCAGGATATGTTGGTTCGAGAGAAAGGGGATCCGTTGGTTAGGCGTCCGCCGATTCGTATGGGGATTGGGGTGCTTCTGTTCAAAATTCCTTATTATTTTATTCGGTTGGATTCCGCCGATGGAGAATCGGTATCTCTTTCTGCGTCTTCGGCTGGGGATGCGGTTTCGAGAAATGTGGTTTCGGGACAATCGGGAGAAAAGGAATCTCTTGGTTCAGATGAGAATGCGTCTGTTGTATCGGATAGTTCCTCCGGAGCAGACTTAGCAGACTAACCTGGGATAATAGCCCTTTCCGTATAAGGCTGAATCAAGACTCGTGTTCACATACGTAATTCCTTGAGTTGAATGCCCCCCAACCTTGGCAAGCCATACCTCTCACCAAAGCGGACATCGGTTGGAAAACATGGATGGTTGAACGGACCTATCCACGTCACGGTACCCCGTTCGAACAATCACGCAATCTGGGCTTCGATCACGCTACCATCTAGTTTGGCAGTCCAAACGAACAAGCCTCAACTGAGCGCTACACCAGTCACCGGGGCATCGGTTATCCAACCTCCCCCGCATAGGACAGTAATAATAGAACTTCGTAGCATTAGAAAGGTGCGAAGCCTTGAAGCAATAAATCTTCTTTTCCCTCGAAAGGGAGGGAAGTCCCCACGAAAGACCCCTCCTCCCTCTCTGGCTTATCAGTCTAGCAAGCATCCCGCTTTGAATGAAAGGCCAAAGCCTAAGACTGCAGAGGAAATTAAGTATAAGTATAGTACTCCAGGGAAAGGAATTTTGGACTTACTTGATAGAGTAAGGAACATGTCATCGAAGAATTTCCAACATTCATTCTCGAGCGGAGAGCGAGTTCAAGACCAAAGAAAGCCAGAGCATCTCTTCCCTTTCGCCTTGCCTCGAGGGCTTACGGGTCTGTGGGCACAGTTGAACAAGGCTCATATTCAGATATTCCACCTGAAGAAAAGATTGAAAAAGGCCAGAAAAAGAAAATAAATAAGTAAGAAATAAGAATAGAAAGAACCATAGCCGGAAGAACAAAAGAACTGTACATTCAGTGTTGTGTAACAAACAAAAGACAGAGATATAGTCCTATCCAAGCTTGTCAGGATCAAAGACGTTGGGATTAGATTAGCAGACGGGTCAAGACGTAGAGTAAAGTCTCCGTCATCTCCAAAAGCGGGGTGGTTAGGTTCGAGTCTTCATCGATCGGGTGGTCGGACGCAATCGTTTAGTATATATTGAGGGGTGAGAAAAGTCTTTGTCATCTGGCTCCTTCCACGCAAGACGACTAGGATCAAATAGTTTACAATAAGAATGCTAGAAAAGAAGAAGATCGAGACCATTCTTTTTGAGACAAAGGGCTTGACTTTCTTCGAGAGGTTTGGAATAAATCAGCGAATGTGGTTGACCATGAGACTCTTTAGTTGTTTCAGAGTGGTCGGAGGTGGCATCTCGAGTATTGCCTTGATCTTCGAAGGCTCTATTCCGTTCCGATGGACAACGAATCCTAAAAATGTACCAGCTGAGACACCGAAGGCACATTTCAGTGGATTCATCTTCATCTTATTCGCTCGACACCTCTCGAAGACCCGATCCAATACTGCAATGTGATTCTCCCCTTTGCCTGACTTCACCACTATATCGTCGACGTAGTCCTCGATTTGTGTATCATGTCTTGGAATATGGTGGTCATGGCTCGCTGATATGTAGCACCTGCCTTTCTTTAACCCGAATGGCATCACTTTGTTATAGAAGTTCCCCTTGGGCGTTCGGAACTTAGCATCCTCGGGAGCTATCCTTATCTGGTTATACCCACTATAGCAATCTATAAATGAAAACTTTTCGAACCCTTGTCGATGAGTAAGTATATCCATGTTCGGCAGAGAGAAGTCATCCTTTGGGCAGGCCTTGTTGAGGTCTCGGTAGTTGACGCAGATCTTTCTCTTGCTATTTTTATTTTTGACTGGAACGAGATTGGCCAGCCAGGTAGCGTACTGTAACTCCGCAAGTCCACGTTGATCAACTTGTCCACTTCTCGCACAATTGTGTCTACAACCATCGAGTGGTACTTCCTCGGGGGCTGCTTTACGGGTGTCTGATCCCTAACGTTCAAGCAGTGAACGGCCACAGTAGTCGGCAACCCGGTCATCTGTTCGTAGGACCAAGCTAGGCAATCCTTCTTTCTTCTCAAGCACTCGACGAGTATCACAGACTCTCGACATAGAAGAAGATGAGGTTTAGCATTCATATAAAGTTCTTGACATCAAATCATGAAAAAGAGGAATTCGATTACATTCTGACAACCAGGTTTTTATCCCTCCTTACACACATACATCACAAAAAGACCACAATCAAAAAGCTTCCAAACGAAAATCCTCGAGATCATCCAACAAAACGGGTGAGACCGAGTGAGAGCTTTTCCGCCCGTTCCCATAGCCATGGAATTGGACATCTGCACTTTAGGCGCGGTTCGTTTACTTCGTACTTCAATTCCAGGCTCAAGTGCCTGCTCATCCAAAAAGAGGGCTTATACCTTATCGGTAGCTACGTGGGCTCTTGTTTCTTATCCCAAAGCTGCGGACACGAGGTCTCTATTCCTTATTTTTCTGCTACCATTTTTTTAGGGCTGGTTCTCGTTTCAAGGGGGGTGAGCTCGATCAATACATTCGAGTTTTCCTTCCGACGTTTCGATCAAACTGTGGTTGCTTGTTTTTTTACGTCTTCTCTCTCTGCCCACCCCAACGAATGCCTTTGCTTTGGTTTCGCTTGATTCGAACCATCTACGTCGAGCTTCTTCGACGGCACTAGCCTACGGGAATCTTTCCCTACTTCTTCTCCTAGTGAGTTAAGCGCTTAAACAGCCTTTCCGTGCCGGTCAGCTAGGAATGAAAGCGGCGTACTCTTATATGCATATGATAGCACCAGCGTTTACGCCGCGACAACTAGTAGAATCAAGACAAAAGAAAGGAAGGAAAGAGTTAGATCCTTGAGTGCGTGAAGGTAGAGCAAGGTAATGCGGAGAATGCCACGACTCTTATATGTTTAAAATCCATCTTAGGGGGGGCATGTGTAACCCGTTATAAGAGTAAGGGGCGTAGCGAGAGAGAGAGATAGATAAACTAGACAGCTAGGGGGAGAGAGGGTATTACATGTCGAAGAATAGTATAGAAAACACCCGTTACGCCGACAATTGATAGTGCTAGCACGAAACTAGCTTATCAACGCGGCTGTTACACTAGGAAGAGTCTCTAAGATCTATAGGCCAATTAGACTGAATTAGTCAGTCTAGCGACTACCTGTGAGATATGTCCATTAACTGCTTTCCTTGCTAATGATAGGTTAACCCGAAGGTAAGAAGTGATTGGATGAGCGTGTGGTAGTATGAATTCATTCCCTGCTCCGGTAGGGATTGCTGCAAGATCTGTTATATGGCATCGGAATGGTAGGCTTATTGGAGTGCTTTTAGCAAGCACATTCATTGATGGAAGGGCTTGAAAGCATAGAATCTTCCGGCCAAGGAAGGCAGGGAAGCAATAGCCTTCTCGCTAGGCCCCTCTTAAGGTAGGGAATTCCCTTAGGTACGATAGGTAGGAGCGTCTAATCAGTCCTTGCTTTTTAGAGCTTCTCTAAGCATAGAATCGTCTGCTGCTGCTCCGAAGATTGGAGAGGGTGCTCAATCGCTTTCTAGCCACTCAGCCCGGATGCACTAAAAGCGTAGGACTGAGTGAGCATAGTAGGGCTATTGAGTGTCATCCCTACCCAAGAATATCTCCCTATTAGCTTCTTCCGTAGTTAGTGTTTAGCCCTCTCTCAAGGGAGTGAGCGCACTACTAGTCGTAGGGCGGGAACGATATAACAGTAGCTACGGTAGCTCAGGCTGTACGGATTGCAGCTATTTCTGAGTGTCTTGCGAACCTTGCTTTACTCAAGCTTTCACGTGGCGAGTTTGTCCCAGGGACTTTTTCGCCTTAGGCAAGCCTATAAGTAGAAGATCCTTAGAAGGTAAGGAACTTAACGCCCAAAGGGAAGCTAATTAGTTTTGCTTTTCCAAGGCGTCGCGCTATTCCTTCATTGGCATTGGCCTAGTTACTTCTCCACGCCGCCGACTGAACTATTATTGGGAGGCCTTACGACAATGGTTCACAGACAGACTGCTGAGGCAATATAAATCTTGTTATCCCAATAGTAAATGTTCTATTCGTAGCTGCATATCATAGTTTCTTTGTAAGAATAGGTTTTTTCGGAAGAGAATAAGTTGTTAGAATGCCTCTCAGTGATCCAAGAATTGATCCCAGCAAGTGCTACGAGTGCTTCGTACTATAGAGAAAGATGGGCATTTCTCCTTCCCTATTCTTGATATCACAGGCAAATTCGTAGGTTGGGCGCTTTAACCATTCAGCCATGGATGCAAAGAGACTCAGCGAGTGAACTAGGTTTTGGTATTCCTTCTCGAGCTTCTATTTCTTCCTTTGAGGCATACATCCGTTTCTGGACTCGGCGGTTCGTACCATTCATTGCGGAAAGTTCCTCCGTACGTTCTACTACTAGGGGGTTCCTCTATGTCTTCTGCATATGGATCACCCATTTGTACCATCTCCACACAGCTCCCTTTCCCAATCGCCTACGGTGACAGTCAATTCGTAGTCCGGCCTTTGATCCGAATTTACGAAGGAATCCCGCTTTGTGTAAAGCTCTTCCAGAACCTGAGCGATTTTCCTGCGTTTTTCCGGGGAAGCCGTTTCCAGCCGAAGATCCTCTTCAATTCGCTGAAGAACGTCGGAGCGCGGCCGTCTATAGCCCCTTGCGCATGAACGTAAAACCTTGAAGATTTTATCTCTTAAGAACGAAAGACTAGGTGCTGCCGGCCCCATGACCCCGGTTGGTTGACTAGTTGCTTCGTGCCCCCCCTCGTTTTGGGCCGACGAAGAAACTTCCTGATTAAGCCACCTTCCAATCCACGAGCCACTCCACGTGGATGAGTTTGAGGGTTCGGGGGCATGAGAGAGGTCCCCTCTGGGTTCCGATGGACCAGCGGCTGGGGGTTGCGTTTGCACCGACTGGTCAACAGTCTGGTCGGAAGTGGGCTGGTGCCGGGGGGTGCGGTCGGTGGAAGGTGCGGCGGAGGCATTTCCCTCGTTATCAGAAGAGAGGTTGAGATATTGCTTCCAACTCCCCGAGCCCGAGGATGATGGCTCATTCCGGGTCGGCCCTTGATCTACGCTCGTCGCTTCCGAGCTTGATGCGCCAGAAGTCCCTGAAGGTAACATCAAATTCCCCAGAATTCTTCGGAAGTTACTAGTGCTCGTAAAGCAAAGCCGCCCATTGCCAAGGCAAGTCCCCCTGCGCAGCCCAACTTACATAATGCAAAGGAGAGGGCTCGACCCCCTAGAGAGAAACTGATCTTCCAAAGGACTGCCTGAAAAAAGGCAATGGAACCAATTATCATACAAATCAAATAGAACACTGCGAGCAAGGTAAAAAGTATTAGAAACGAGTATAGAAATGTACGGACCCTAGTACGATGAGGAGATAACGGGCGAAGAATAGTTGCCATTGCGAAATGAAATGGAAAGGATATATATGAGAAAATCAAAGGAAAAATATAAAGATTTGATAGGAGATGACGGAACGAAAGACCAAGGAAAGAAAGTACCCTATTCAGGTAAGACTTGATCATCCGAGAGTGTTCCAAAACTCTCTGCCATTTTAGAGGCTCTACTCGTAGTAGAGTTGAGAATAGGGTGGAACGATTATTCATAGTAATAATCTTCTATACCGGCTGTACCGATTATATGTCGGATAGGCGCCCGCCCCCAAGCCAGTGTCCATCTTCATGAAATGACATTGGTAGACGGGTTGGGACCAGCCTTCTATCCCGGTGAACAATGTTCCACTGATTAGGCGGGGACAGGATTCGAACCTGCAATCTTCAGGTCATGAGCCTGATGAGTTGACCAATTCCTCTACCCCGCTTCTTCCCCTCGTTCCTTTCTATTGGACCGGTACACTGAACACCAACCCAATCTCGACAAAGAAAGTGAAGTACAAGCAACTATATCATGAAAGAAGGGTGACGAAGCTTCTTTGCATCCCATAGTGCTGTCGCACTAAGCGACTACCGTTCCAAAGTCGTACAACGATTAGCATACCAGAGTGACGCAAGGCTCTAAGCTCGTACCTTATAACTCTTTATGCTCTCTCCGCTCGCTCCTTTTCGTAGCGTGGATCTTTCTTCTCTTAAGATAAGATATTTTGAGAGGAGTGAGTGCGCTTTCGAAAGTTTCGACTTTTCGATCTTTCTTCCCTTTTTTCTTCTCTTTCGTCCCAGACCCTTCTTTTATTAAAAAAATAATCCATCCGAGAAACTACACTAAAGGGAACTTTTAAGTGCAGACGATGCCTAGAAATGATAGTAACACCTGGGGTAACGCCTTCGAAATACCAAATCCCAGCTTAAGTCCAAAAGGCCTACACTTTAACTAGGAACAGAAAGGTCCGCGAAATAACCGCGTTGCTCGATCAGTGAAACCAGAGTGATGGTCTTCTGGGACGAAACATTCGTAATGGATCCTGAATATACGTTATTTTAGATTGTTCTAATTGTGGGCGAGAGTCTGAAACTAGGGGGATCCGGAGTTGCCGAAATCTATACTAGTTTGCCCAGTCCAGTAATGTTGTGGCTGCAATGCGTAGGCCGTCGTTCTCTGATCCATTCTTTAGGTGAGAGGAAACCCTCTCTTTAAAAATGAATGGAAGGTAAAAAGAACTGCCTGTAGATAAGTACATAGATATGCTATTTGGACGTGATGTAAGAATCGATTATCACATCATATACTATATGTTGTCACTTGATACTGACTTACTCCCCAAAAGCATGCTATGCTCAAAGGGAGAGGGAGGTCGGTCCGAATTAAACTATGTCGGGGAAAGGCTTGTAGTCTTTGTTTGGCTGCCGGCTGGCAACGAAGCTCGTCGAGGAGGATGGTCGGAGACCGTCATCCCAATATGGAGGACTTTTGGGGCGCCTATAAAACTCTTCACTGACACGACTAAGGCATTCTTTCCTTCATTGGGAAACTACTTCTGCCCCCCTTTCGAGCAATGGGATTAGCAGTGGACTATTTCTTCTTCCTGCCTCTAGCCGGGTTGGTCTGAAAGTCCCTCTTCTGGGCGGAAGGATTGGTCATGGGCGGAGGTCAGGGCAAGGATGAGCCCGGCCACTAATCGGTGATCAGGTTATTTGAGTGAATAGGTTTATAAGGCACTTCGAGAAGGCGACTGGTATAACATATTATAGGAAGAATCAAAAGCACTGCAACTCCTTTTTCGGGTTGGGCTTTCAGTCGTTCAGCGGCCCCCTCTTGAGACAAACTGCGGCGGCAACCTTCGTAAGCTAGACCTTCAGTTCCCTACGTCTTAAGCAAGTGGAAATCTGTCTTTCCTTCGACAAGGGCGGATACATATGTGCACCAGGGCCATCAATTCGTTTTTTCCTTGATACGCAGAGGGAATGGAGTTGCAGTAAGAGCAGTGGTTAGGCATGCCTTTTTCTCTCCATGGGCAGGACTGAGATACCTAGACCATTAGGAGGGGGCGAGACCTTGAGAAATGCTTTGAGCGGGCTAGGGAGAACTCACTATCAGGACACCTTGAGAGAGCTATGCCTAACTTACTTTCATTATCTACGAAAGAGAATTCCACTCTTTTCAGCATGTAACCAACTTCCTAAAAATCGAGAGAGACACCTCACTACACAGTCCTTAGAAGCCTTCCCACTCCGCGCTAACTAGTAAAACGGAACAGCTATTCTTGCTAAAAAAGTCCCAGTCCTTTCCCCCTCTTCACAACCTAGTCTGCTCTTTCGCCTTGGCATAACTGCCTCTAGCTGCTCCTTCTTTCATAACCGATTCTGGCCATTGAGACTATTGATTCAATAGCAGCGTATTCTCTTTTCGGGGATATCGTTACTAGGCTAGGGATCATGCCTGCTGCCCCAACTATCTTTAGAATTTCATCATTACTCTTGCAAACTTACTTCAAGGCTTTCCTAATGGGGTAGTTTAAAAGCTTCGGTACCTATCAACCTTATTCAATCAAAAATTCAAAAAGAAATTCAACCCCGGAGCGGATTCTTTGTCTTCAAAGAGGGCATTCGAGGCATCAAGTCTCAGAGCGGATTCTCAAGCCGGCGATGAACTCACCAGAAAGAGGATCTATATCAGGTAAAGCAAGTACTGCTTTGCTTCATGTGCAGCTGATTCAATAGGACCTTCTACGATAACAGTAAGAGTCTCTATGCCAACTGCGGCAACTCTCACAGCGGATAGGCTTACAACGGTTACTGAAACAGTTCGCCAAAGAAGAACACCGGTTACGAAAGCAACAACAATCCCTACCTACCCCAGTCCATCCCTTCACCCAGATAATGACCATTGTTGCACCTCTAGAAGCAGACAGAAAGAGATGGCAGAGTAAGCGCCTCGTCCAACTACTACTTTCCCTGTGTTCTATCACTCCCCCCTATCACTTAAAGGCAGGCCTGCCCAAGGAAGAAATCACAACCAGGGCTATATTCACCTCTATCTTAGGTAGCCTCCTCACTAAACACAAGTAAGAGCTAGCTTGCATTGAGAATGAGGGGCCCTCCGAAGGACTCGTTTTCAGCTCCTTACTTACCTACCCAACTATATTAAAGAAAAAGAGTAAAAATTCCAATGATTACACAGCCCACTTCGCTCCGCTGCTCTGCTCGCTCCGACGATTCTACGGCCGGAAAGAGAGAGAGCAGTGTGATTGGCTCTATAATGGAAATAATGGAAATGCTCTGTCGTAGAGCTTCGCTAGCAGTGTCGAGCTTTGCTCGCGATTCAACTGGAACTAAGGACCTGAATGGAATTTCAGAGCTCTCACGCTGCTATCTAAAGAATGAAGAAACCGCTACTGAACGAGAGCGAGTGAAGTGAGTATGCCCCTTTAGAGATAGGGGCGAGCCAAAGAGAAGTTGTAGCAAGGAGCTACTAAGGAGTGACTGTGTTGAAGCTTCAAACGTAGAGCTCGCGACGACTTCGAGCGAACTCCACGAGTGTGCCGAAAAAGACTCAAAATAATCTGCGTTCAGTAAATCGCAATTCTTTTTGTGTGTCGGGCAGCGCGCGTTAAGATTCGTCGCGTGATTGTCCGGGCGAGGTATAAAGCCAAAACAAGTTGGAGTTCCCCGCCATCACCTCGCCTAGATACGGGGACTTCATACCCTAAAGTTGCAGAGGCAAGTTCCAACCGAGGTAGGAGATCCATCATACCCATACGAACAAACCAGCACAGGTAGCAGTGGTTGCCTTTACGTTTATAGGGGGCTCGACTTTCCCCTTTGTCACTATCTCGCCCAGCATATCTGCCGAGAGCAGGAGCATATCCAAGTCTCATATTCAGTTGAATCAGATCTAGCAGCGCTCACTACTGAGACGAAAGAAAGGAGCAGGCCAAAAAGCCGGAGATTCTCGCGCAGGAACAAGCGTAGGCCTGTAGCGCGCCCTTCACCCAAAAAGAAATGCTTTTCTTGGCGAAGCGAGGAAGCACAGTTGCGCGCCTCTCCATAGCCCCTCTATACTCTATAGGCTATTAGTACCAAGCGCAAGCGCCTGATTTGGAAGCTTGCTGTGTAATTTCATAAAGAAACAAAAGTGTGTGAACCTCAGCGAGTCCGGGTTTCAAACTAGCCTCCTAGACTGAACCGACCCGACCTTTTTATTTTAATAGGGTATAACTATCAAGAAAGTAGGAATGGCAGAGAAGGAGATGCACTTTCTGGACACAGGATCCAGAGTTTTTTCGAGAAAAGGTCCCTTCCCTCAATATCATGATCGGGTCGACTAGGCCAGATCATGAGTGAATAGAAAATCGAAGATGTCAATAGCTTCCAGCCATTTTTTTTTACTTTTCCTAGGTATAATTCTATATATTCTTATTTCTTTTTTTAATAGGAAGAGATATTTCGGAAATGCGAGGTACCGGGGGGGCAAACAAGGTCGCAGACAAGAGGTGCTCCCACTAACGAAAAGCCCAAAGGGAAAAAAGGGGGCGAACAGAACTGCAGGCTGAGGGGTATACCGCGGTTGAAGACTCCGTTCTGCGTCTTCTTCGAGAATTGATGCAGGACCGTCTCACCCCAGAACCTACCCCTTCCCAGTGGGACCGCGTAATAGAACTATTATGCGACGAAAATTTGGTTATTCTAGTTGGAGACTCCTGCAGGTTCATCAAAGCTTATGTGAGCAAAGAGGGGCTAGCCCCTATTTCGAAAGGG